TATCATGACTTCGGCTCGTTGCATACCTTGATCCACTACCGTCCGAATAGCATTTCCTGCTGCGGTTTGTGCCGCAAAGGGTGTCCCTCTTCTTGTACCCTTGAATCCACAAGTACCGGCGGAGGACCAAGAAATTACCCGGCCTCGTACATCTGTAACAGTCACAATGGTATTGTTGAAACTTGCTTGAACATGAATAACCCCTTTTGGTATTCTACGCGCATTCTTACGTAAACCAATACGCCCATTCCTACGTGAACCGATTCTGGGTGCGGGTTTTGCCATATTTTATCGTCTCATAAATATAAGTCAGAGGTATATGGATATATCCATTTCATGCCAAAACGGATCTTTTCCGCTTTTTTTTATTTGTATATTGGGTCCCTTAGGGAGTCTCTTTTATTTTATAAAGATTATCCTTGTCTTTGTTTATGTCTCAGGTTGGAACAAATTACTATAATTCGTCCCCGTCTACGGATCAGTCTACATTTTTCACAAATTTTACGAATGGAGGCCCTTATTTTCATATTTGTCATTCCTTAACTGAATTTCAAATTTACTTATTTGAAGAAAATTAGTTTCTGGAAATTTGAAACTTTCGGATTGTATCCCTCCGAAAGGAATATTGAAGTTGAAAAAAAAAACCACCTAATCGTTTGAATCCTTGTTTCGGAGTCTAGAAACTATACGCCCTTTGGTTGAATCATAATGACTTCTTTCAATTTTTACTCTATCTTCCGTTGGTATACGTATAAAACTACGTTGAATCCTTCCTGAACCATAACCTAGAATCCGATCTTCATTATCTAAATGAATCCGAAGCATACCATTCGGAAGTGATTCAGGAATTAAACTTTCATGAATCCAGTTTTCTTTTTTCATTCGCGGTAAAACCTCCTTGAAGTATTAAGTAAGAGGAGAGTGAGAATAGAAACCCGTTCTTTATCTTTTTTTTTTCACAAATAGTAAAGTTCCATATCTTAATTTGGATATAGGAAAGCTTACCATATATAACACAAAATTTCTCCGCCGATTCCTTCTAGTCGGGCCTCTCGGTCCGTCATTATACCCCGAGAGGTAGAAAGAATTACAATCCCCATCCCACCTAAAATTCTAGGAATTCGTTGATAACTAGAATAGATTCGTAGACCGGGTCGACTGATCCGTTTTAAATTTAAAACAGTTTTACATGGACCTTTCCTATTCCTTCTATGCCGTAGGGTTAAAACCAAAAAATATTTGTTGTTTTCCTGATGTTTCCTCACATTTTCAATAAAACCTTCTCTTAACAGTATTTTAACAAGGTTTTCGGTGATGTTAGTAGATGGTATTCGAACTGTTCCTTTTCTATTCATGTCGGCATTGCGTATAGAAGTTATTATATCAGCAATAGTGTCTTTACCCATGATAAATTAAAATTATTGTTACCCCCGAACTTTGATATAATCAACATGCTTTTTTCTTTCTATTTTATGAATCGTTAAAGATATATGCGTGAGACAAATTTACTAATTAATCTAGTTTACTCTATTCATATTTTATTCAAATGCTATAATAGCATTAGAGTCTCCGTTTTATTAGACTTATAATACTTCAGGTGCTAATGAAACTATTTTAGTGAAATTTAACTGTCTCAATTCCCGTGCGATCGCACCAAAAATTCTAGTTCCTTTGGGATTTCCTTCTTGATCAATAACAACCGCAGCATTGTCATCATATCGTAGTATCATACCGTTGTCACGTTTGAGTTCTTTACAAGTACGTACAATTACAGCTCTGATCACTTCGGATTTTTCTAGAGGTGTATTTGGTATTGCTTCCTTGATTACAGCAACAATAACGTCACCAATATGAGCATATCGTCGATTACTAGCTCCTATGATTCGAATACACATTAATTGTCGGGCCCCGCTGTTATCCGCTACATTTAAGTGGGTTTGAGGTTGAATCATATCATTTTTTTTTTATTTGCTCTTTCACTGCGAAGGGGCTAAGTAAAAAAAGAAATATTGTTTGTCCAAAACAAAAAAAAAAGAAACCTATAATTTTGTTTTTTTTTTCATTCAAAAGATTTCTTTTCTTTGGTTATACATTCTTATCCCGAAATAATGAATTGCGTTCGTATAGGCATTTTGGATGCCGCTATTGAAATAGCCTTTCTGGCTACATTTTCTGCTACTCCACCCATTTCATAAAGTATTCTACCCGGTTTAACGATAGCTACCCAATATTCGGGAGATCCTTTACCGGAACCCATACGCGTTTCCGCGGGTCTTACTGTAACAGGTTTGTCTGGAAATATACGTACCCATATTTTTCCGCCGCGGCGTACGTTTCGTGTCATTGCTCGCCGCCCTGCTTCTATTTGTCTAGACGTGATCCACGCGGGTTCAAGTGCCTGAAGAGCATATCTACCAAAGCAAATACGATTACCTCGATAAGATATTCCTTTCATTCTTCCTCTATGTTGTTTACGGAATCTGGCTCTTTTGGGGTTATAGTTGATGGTTCTTTTTCAATTTCAATTCCATCTCTACTACAGAACCGGACATGAGAGTTTCTTCTCATCCAGCTCCTCGCGAATGAAAAATAACAATTATAACATGGTATACATGTATTTAATGAATAATATACTGAATCGTGGGAGTCTTTGAGATTTTATCTAATATCTAATCTATTAGAAATTTGTATATCTTGTTTTGATAGTTTATATAAAAAAAACTAAACATGTATTCAATTTCTATTTATTTATAGTTATAGATAATTATTTTATAGATTAGTTAGAGATAATAATAATAGAATTTCGTTTTATTATAACGAGTATTTATTTTGTTTTGTCTTTTTTATTATCATATTATATTGGATCTATCAAAATTTAGAAATCCAATAAAATAAAAACTTTCGCGGGCGAATATTTACTCTTTCCATATCTATTTCAGTTGTAGGGTTATCCTATGACATGGCCTCTCAGAATAAAAGTGGATTGGTCCCGGGTTCGTTTCGCCATCCTACCCAATGAATTATTAGGATTCGTTTTCAATAGAATCTTCTGCATCCACCGGTTCCGTCGTTCCCATCGCTTCGCGATTAATGGTTAGGCCTGAATTCTACAGCGGAGCTCCTAATGAAAATGAAATGTGTTATTGAGTCAATTTTCTCAGTCTTTGTGGACCCGGGGCTCTTGACTTTTTTTGTTCTATGAACAAATTCATCGAATTATAGATCAATCAAATTAGTATTGATGCTTTATTACGCTATCCTTTATAAGATCGCTCAGAGACCTTACATATTGGAATCATATAGCATTAGTATTCTTTTTCTCTCTTTCTCTCACCCTTCCATTTATCTGCATTCTTTTTGTTATTGCTTCACAACTTAAAATCAGATTGGTTTTTCTTTTTTTTGCTTGTTTATGCAAACAAAAATTCAGTTGCTACAATGATATGATCAATATATCATATCGTGACTAGTTCTTTAGATCCAGATAATATGAAGCGGTGAGTTGGTTATTAGTTCGATAGTTATTAGTTCATACTATGGGCCAGTCCGTTTTTTTTACTACTAACCCTACAAAAACCAACGAGTCACACACTAAGCATAGCAATTATATCAATATAAAAAAATGAATTGAATTTTTATTCAACCTTATAGAATTGCCCATTTTTTTTTTTTTTATTTAACAGAAAAAGAATGAAAGAGTTTGTCATTTTTTGCTTTTTTATTTCCGATAGAACGTAAAGACAAGTCAAATAAAGGCTTAGGCTTCCTCGTCTACAAATATCCAAATTTTGATGCCTAATACCCCATAGATAGTTCCAACTGCATAGGAACAATAATCAATTTTAGCTCGAATGGTTTGTAGAGGAACTCTACCCTCTCTGATCCATTCGACACGCGCAATCTCTTTTCCGTCGATACGTCCTGCAATTTGTACTTGAATTCCTTTTGTACCTGCTTGTTCAGTTAATTCAATAGCCTTTTTCATTGCTTTTCGAAATGAAACCCTATTCTTTAATTGTCCGGCTATAAATTCGGCGAGAATATTAGGGTGTCCATAAGGGTTTGTAATTCTTGTAAGAGCAATGTTGAGTTTTCGGTTTACACAATTAATTTCTTTTTGTACATCTATCTGCAATTCTTCGATTCTTCGAGGCCCACCTTTACCTTCTAGTAATAATTTTGGGAATCCCATATAGATTATGACCTGAATCAAATCGATTCTTTTTTGAATCTTTATGCATGCAATTCCCTCAACACCAGAGGATATTTGAATATTTTTTTGTACATAATTCTTGATCCAATCTCGGATTTTTTGATCTTCTTGTAGCCCTTCGGAATAATTTTGTGGTTGTGCAAACCAAAGAGAATGATGACCTTGGGTTGCACCAAGTCTGAAACCAAGTGGATTTATTTTTTGTCCCATAATCTCCCAATACTATATATATCATGACACGTCATATCCGTGTACTTACTTATTTTTATTTCTCCATACGTTGCCTTTGAAGTATAATATGGCGTATTTGGCTCCTTTATACTTCCTTTTTTATACTTCCTTTACAGATATATCTTTTAATCCAATAGTTATATGAAAAACGGGTCTTTTTATGGGATAACTGCGCCCTCGAGCTCGAGGTTTTAATTTTTTCACAGTAGTACCCCTTCACGACTTCCGCTTTGCTAATGATTAAACTTGCTTCGTTTAAACCGACATTGTGAATAGCATTTGTTGCTGCAGAATAAACCAATTTTAAAATTGGATAACTCACTCGATAAGGCATAAGTTCGAGTCTCATACGTCTTTCTTCGTATAAACGTCCACAAATCTGATCAATTTCAATTACTCTTTCTGCTTTATTAGCAGACATACATATATGTTTACTTAAAGCGCATATATATTTCGGTATATGGATTCTTCTTTATCATAAGATTTGCCTCTCGCTAATAAACAATAAGCATCTATATTCACTTTTATTAACTACTCTTATTTTAACGACGAGATC